TAAGAGCGCTTTATTCTCATAAATAACTTAATGGGACCCCACTAATAAATCTTACATGCATATACTATATTTTAGATATTAATATAGTATATGCATGTAAGATTTGAATCCATTTCAATTGATTCCTTGTTACTACTCATACGATAAGATAAATAATAGTTCGGGATAGGGATGACAGGATTTGAACCTGTGACATTTTGTACCCAAAACAAACGCGCTACCAAACTGCGCTACATCCCTTTCCGTTGGTTTCCAGTATCATTGGAACGAATCCTTGTCCGTTTTTCCGTATTTTTATTTCCTCCGTTGATATATATATTATTCTGCCGTTTTTCTTTCTTTTTTTTGTTTAATATCCTATATAGAATAAAAATAGAATATATGTATTCTAAATGGATAGAGTATTTATAATAATATAATAGATAGAATAATAAAAAAAAAGATTCTATAATTACGATTATTCTATCTATTATTAGATAGAATCTACAATAATAGTAATAGAATTAAGAGTAGTAAAAGAATTCTATTATCCTAATCAAAATGATAATAATAAAAGACTTATTATGAAATAATAATAAATAGGAGATTCCCCTCAAATAAAACGGAAAAAGGGTTTTTCGATAGTGCTCGAGAAGAAAGAAATAGACCTCTTTTATTTCGTAACTTAAGATCAATATCTAATGAATCATTGTACATTTCAATTTGAATTGGTAATTCTGTGAACAAATACAATGTGGTTATTAGCTAAATAACCATCAGATCATATTTCTATATGTATGTAATTATGTATTCCAAATTACAACTAAACAATAAAAATAAGGAGGATTTGAAATGCGAGATCTAAAAACATATCTCTCGGTGGCACCAGTGTTAAGTACTCTATGGTTCGGGGCTTTAGCGGGTCTCTTGATAGAGATCAATCGGTTATTCCCAGATGCATTGATATTCCCCTTTTTATCATTCTAGTTATTGGCACGGGAAGGGATGAAGAAGATTCTATATCTAATCAAATATCTGTGATTAATCCCCCGTCTTTATTTCTATTTTTTTTTTGATTCTATTCTATTTTCTAATTCTAATATAATAGAAAGAATAAGTTTTAAAATAGAAAGAATAAAGGCGGATTTGTCCTCAGTGAAACTAGAAATCTGGCCCAGGCTTCAGTGTAATTTCATTAATAATTTCTAGATATTCGATTATTAATGAAATTACATTTATATTAATGCTAGAGTGAGACCAAAATGGAAATGGAATGGCTAAGGTGGGGATAACAATATCATACAAGATACTTAAATGAAAACGGAAATACCGGACCACGATTCGAAATGTAGTTCGAAATCATTGTATTACTTAATTATTACTGTACTATATTAAATATTAAATTCAAATGAATTGGAATGAAATCTTTTATAGATACATAATTTGATTTCGAATTATCAACTTCCATTTTTTCGTTCCTTTTTTCTTTTTCTTCGCTTCGAATCCAAAAATAGAAGAGTTAAGTGAATCAAAAAATCAAAGGAGGTTCATGGCCAAGAAGGGTAAAGGTATCCGAGTCAATGTTATTTTGGAATGCACCGGTTGTGATCAAAAGGGTGTTAAGAAGGAATCTACGGGTATTTCCAGATACATTACTCAAAAAAGCCGACACAATACGCCTAGTCGATTGGAATTGATAAAATTCTGTCCCCGTTGTTGCAAACATATGATTCACGCAGAGATAAAGAAATAGAGAAAACGGCTCGCTTGAGTGTCATCCTTCCAAGAAAAATGAAAATATATATATATTTTTCATACATATAATCTATTTTGCATATATATATAGATTCGATATATTTATTCTATATAGAAGTTATTCTATATAAAAGAATATAAATAAAACAAATCCTTTTTTATAATTTTATAAGAACTGGTATTTTCAGGATAGGAATAAAAAAATCATGGATAAATCTAAGCGAATCTTTCTTAAATCTAAGCGATCTTTTCGTAGGCGTTTGCCCCCTATTCAATCGGGGGATCGAATTGATTATAAAAACATGAGTTTAATTAGTCGATTTATTAGTGAACAAGGAAAAATATTACCTAGACGCGTGAATAGATTGGCCTTAAAACAACAACGATTAATTACGATTGCTATAAAACAAGCTCGTATTTTATCTTTGTTACCCTTTCTTAATAACGAAAAACAATTTGAAAAAGGTGAGTCGATCACTAGAACTACTCCTACTGTTCTTAAAAAAAAAAAGAAATAAGATAATCGGTGAAGAAGAAGAAATTTTTTTTATTGAACGTAGGTGTATTTGTTCGTTTTGATGACTTTATCAATAGAATTTTATTGATAAAGTCATCAAAATGAACAATTTTATCCATACAAATCTTTATTCTATTACCCTCCCGGAGTTCAGTCTCCAGGGATTTTGGATTTGATTATCGGGTTCCGTTGGCAATCATAAAAAGACAATTCTCTTTGAATATTGCTATTTGCGCAACTATTTTACGATTCAGAAGTAATTGCCTCTTGTACAGATTATACACGAAACGACTATAAATATTGTATATATATGTTTTTTTACTCTCGCCAATTACTGCATTTATTCGACTGATCCACAAACCGCGAAAATATCTTTTTTTTCTATCTCTATCTCGATGAGCCGAAACCAAAGCTTTTATTTTCTGTTGAGGAATAATTCGAGTCAGTCTCGAATGAGTCCCGCGAAAGCTTGATGTAAATAGACGAATTTTTCTCCTCCGTTTCCGAGCTATATATCCTCGTTTAATTCTAGTCATTGAATAAATGATACTTTGATGAATAACTATTTGATTTTTTATTTCCGTTATTCTTTTCCCGTTCCCTAGTCTATTAATAACAAAAATGTGTTCTTCCAGTGTATAAAATAAAAATTCCAACGGCTTTTGCTACTATAACCTCCCCAACCACGATTTTTTCGTTTTCTTTTTTTTCTAAGCATTTGACCCCGAAATAAGAAATTGTATTAATACTAGGTATCAAAAAAACATAGTCAATGAAATAGATAAAGAAATCGTGGGTTCCGTCGTTTCTATGATTACTTTTTAAACGGCGAGGTCCTCTCTATACACCGGAGCCTCTTCTTTCAATTTAATCTTGATTTAATCAATGTTATTGTTAACTTGTACAGTTCACACTCTTCGGCTCTACCTTTGAAATATCTAGTAATAGGTCTTTCACAAAGAAAACCAGCTATACGGTAACGGTATTTAAGTATGGAGATTTGCTGGATAGCTGACCCTCTTAGTCCGTTCTTGCAAAATAAATAAAGGGCATCATTTTTTGTAATTGAAATAGTATTTCCCACGCTTAATGGGTAACCGTTTGCTACCAATGGGGAAGTCTTTCTCATCTTAAATTGCAAATGGAGGTGATTGGGTTTGTACCAATCGAAACCATAAATTTGATACACAACACAATAGAAGAATATATATATGTATTTTTAATTATAGATTCTTAATCGATTTTTTGAGTGTTAAGATAGTGTGAATGGGGGTTTTTCTTTCCATTCACACTATCTTAACTTAACACGTCGATACTAGAAAAAATGGTTTCCTTTCTTTTTTTGTTATGATCTGAACGAGTCGCACATACACCCTAGTACACGTTCCTCGGCGCTGAGGACATCCCAGAAGAGCGGGGGATTTTGTGACGTTTTGAATTGGCTGTCTTGTGTTTCTAATAAGTTGTTTCATAGTTGGCATGGTGAGTCGTATACATAATGAGCTGGTTTAGATCAACCCTAACCCCGATGATTATATTATGAATTGCGTATATTTTAGTAATAGATTAATTACCAGTAATAGTCTATTCAATCCGGTAATAAGATAAAAGAAAATCTCAAACTGTGTATTTGTGGGGAATCCTTGCTGCTAATTTTTGATTCAAATAGCTACAAGATCGACAATTCCGTGGGCTTTAGCTTCTGCTGCTGACATAAAAACATCTCTTTCCATATCTTCGGATACAAGCCATAAAGGTTTGCCCGTTCTTTGTACATAAACCCTTGTGATAGTTTCTCGCAGTTTCAGTAGTTCTTCCGCTTCTAGTAAAAATTCTCCCGTTTGTGCCTCATAAAAAGAACTAGCGGGTTGATGGATCATTACCCTGATTATATAACCTACATATTAAGGGTTTCTTCGATCTCGCATGATAAGCCGAGAAGAGATAAATAAATATATATATAGAATTGAACAACCGTACAGGCATCTTTTGCGTATTGCATACGGCTCTACTATGGTATGAAATTTTTACCTTCCATCTAAGAAATAGAAAAAATATACATATACAGGCTCTATCAGATCCTATATCATTAAATGATCCAATAACCAACCTTCCTTTTGTTTGGGAGAGTATTAAAAAAAATACTATGATGGTTCCGTTGCTTTTATTATTTCGTATCGTCTGTTATTCAGCAATCCAAAAGTTTCTTTTTTTTTTTCAAATAGTTATAAAATAAAAATTGTTTTTTTCTTTCATTTCATAACATAAATATTGTTAAAAGCTTTCCGGTGTGAAAACTGAAAACAAAAAAGTTTGTGACACTGAAATAGGCTCCGGATAGATCAGAAAAAATCGCGAATACCTCCTTTTCATACTACTCTTTCGATACATAATCGAACGGTTTTGAAAAAAAAAAATGACATATCGAACTCGAAGTGCCGTGCTATTATTACTTCATTTTCATATGGCGAAGGCATAGTCTTCTTTTTTTTTATTTGAGAAAAAAAGACTCATCGGCGCCAAGCGTGAGGGAATGCTAGACGTTTGGTAATTTCTCCTCCTGCCAAAAGAAAAGATCCCATTGAAGCGGCTAATCCCATGCATACTGTCTGTACGTCTGGTTGTACAAATTGCATAGTATCATAAATAGCTATTCCGGCTATTACCCCTCCGCCCGGAGAATTTATAAACAGATATAGATCTTTCTTATCGTCCTCCATACTGAGATATACCATAAGGCCGATAAGTTGATTTGATATTTCACTATCAACCTCTTGGCCTAAAAACAGTAGTCGTTCTCGATAAAGTCGGTTGATTAGGATTAAATTGTATCTCTTAAGAGCCGTACATGCATCTTTTGATGCATACGGTTCACTACGTAAAAAGAAAAAGGAATCAATGTGTTGATTTCAACCTTTTTCATATTGATAATGGACTCTTTTTCTAACTTCTCATTGATGTATTATTTTCGTCGAGATCGAACCAAAATCGCAATGTAATTTTCTTGTTTCTGTATGGGCTTCTTCAATTCTTTTATTTTAGGTTTCTTTTCTACTCTGAGTAAAGATCCGCCCTTTTTTTATTTGCACATATAGGACAAATACTGCAATACCACGTCTTTTTGCTACGACTTTTCCCTTTTTCTTAATTTTTTATTTCACGTTTTCTGTCAAATATAGGAAATTAATAGAAGTCGTAATCGTATATATCTTACCGATTGGTTTTTTCTAAACAGAGCCTGGGTACTTCATTTTATTGGTCCAACCAAGCCAACCATAAATTATTTTATATATATATATCATAGTAATCTGGATACCCCCCCCCCAAAAAAAAAACCAAACAAAAAAGCGATCTAATTGCACTTCATTACACTTCAAGCGCCAAATTTTTGATGATTCAATCAATCTTTTTGGAGGATGGGGGTAGGTATATCTCGATCAGGGGAGAGAACGGGGAAATCCCATATCATATGACCCAATATATCTGACAAGTCGCACTATATGTCAACCCAAGACGCATCTTCCTCTCCAGGACTTCGAAAGGGTACTTTTGGAACACCAATGGGCATTAACTGGATGGAGAAAAAATGAAGCCGTATATCTCACTTTGGTGTGGAAACGTAAGAATCGGTTTATTGTGTTAAGTTAAAAAGTATTTGTCTTTATCATATTTGAGTTATAAATAATAAATAAAAAGGGAACACCAAATAAAGGAAAGTTCTTATGAATCGGTTTTTGAGCGATAAACAAATATCTCTGCATTCACTCCTATAAAATAAAATAGGGTAAACCCAGCAAAATACCATTGCGTATTGTTACTTATCGGGTGTAGAATAGATCTGCTTCTTTTTGTTACTACAAATATAATAGTTCTATTATTACTAAAAAACTAGAAGAAATAGGAACCCTTTACCCGAGATAATCTACTGAAAAAAGTGAGTCCATAGTATAGTATTTTCCAGTGCAATAAAGTTACATAGTGTCTATTTTTTGTTGATATAAGAGGTATTTTCATGGGTTTGCCTTGGTATCGTGTTCATACCGTTGTATTAAATGATCCCGGCCGTTTGCTTTCTGTACATATAATGCATACAGCTCTGGTTGCTGGTTGGGCCGGTTCGATGGCTCTATATGAATTAGCAGTTTTTGACCCTTCTGACCCTGTTCTTGACCCAATGTGGAGACAGGGTATGTTCGTTATACCCTTTATGACTCGCTTAGGGATAACCAATTCCTGGGGTGGTTGGAATATCACGGGGGGAGCTATAACGAATCCGGGCATTTGGAGTTACGAAGGTGTGGCCGGGGCACATATTGTGTTTTCGGGTTTGTGCTTTTTGGCGGCTATCTGGCATTGGGTCTATTGGGATCTAGAAATATTTTGTGATGAACGTACCGGAAAACCTTCTTTGGATTTGCCCAAAATCTTTGGAATTCATTTATTTCTTGCAGGGGTGGCTTGTTTTGGTTTTGGCGCATTTCATGTAACAGGATTGTATGGTCCTGGAATATGGGTGTCCGATCCTTATGGACTAACCGGAAGGGTACAATCTGTAAATCCAGCATGGGGTGTGGAGGGTTTTGATCCTTTTGTTCCGGGGGGAATAGCCTCTCATCATATTGCAGCAGGGACATTGGGTATATTAGCAGGCCTTTTCCATCTTAGTGTGCGCCCACCCCAACGTCTATACAAAGGGTTGCGTATGGGAAATATTGAAACCGTCCTTTCTAGCAGTATTGCTGCTGTCTTTTTTGCAGCTTTTGTTGTTGCTGGAACTATGTGGTATGGTTCAGCAACTACCCCGATTGAATTGTTTGGTCCCACTCGTTATCAATGGGATCAGGGATACTTCCAGCAAGAAATATATCGAAGAGTTGGTGCTGGGCTAGTCGAAAATCAAAGTTTATCGGAAGCTTGGTCTAAAATTCCCGAAAAATTAGCTTTTTATGATTACATCGGCAATAATCCGGCAAAAGGGGGATTGTTTCGAGCGGGCTCAATGGACAATGGAGATGGAATAGCTGTCGGTTGGTTAGGACATCCTATTTTTAGAGATAAGGAGGGGCATGAACTTTTTGTACGTCGTATGCCTACCTTTTTTGAAACATTTCCCGTTGTTTTGGTAGACGGAGACGGAATTGTTAGAGCCGATGTTCCTTTTCGAAGGGCAGAATCGAAATATAGTGTTGAACAAGTAGGTGTAACTGTCGAGTTTTATGGTGGTGAACTCAACGGAGTCGTTTATAGTGATCCAACTACTGTGAAAAAATATGCTAGACGTGCTCAATTAGGTGAAATTTTTGAATTAGATCGTGCTACTTTGAAATCAGATGGTGTTTTTCGGAGCAGCCCAAGGGGTTGGTTTACTTTTGGACATGCTTCGTTTGCTTTGCTCTTCTTTTTCGGGCACATCTGGCATGGTGCTAGAACCCTGTTCAGAGATGTTTTTGCTGGTATCGACCCCGATTTGGATGCTCAAGTAGAATTTGGAGCATTCCAAAAACTTGGAGATCCAACTACAAGAAAACAAGTAGTCTGATAGAACATTATTTTGTTTCTTTTTTATTTTTGTTTTGAATTTTACGTAGGGAACCAAAAAAATATTGATTTGAATCATTGCATTTTGTTTTACTCTTGTTCTTTATACGGGAGATGATCCTAAATAAACAGGTATGAAAGCTATAATTGTAAACCGCGATCAAATCTATGGAAGCACTGGTTTATACATTCCTCTTAGTCTCCACTTTAGGAATCATTTTTTTCGCTATCTTTTTTAGAGAACCACCTAAAGTTCCAACTAAAAAGATGAAATGATTTTTTCTTATCTTAATTGAAGTAATGAGTCTCCCAATATTGATATATTGGGAGACTCATTACTTCAACTAGTCTCCATGTTCTTCGAATGGATCTCTTAGTTGTTGGGAGGGCTGCCCAAAAGCAGTATATAAGGCATACCCAGTAAAACTTACAAGTAAACCAGATATAGAGATGGCAACTAGGGTTGCTGTTTCCATTATTCTATATATATTATATAATTTCAAGACCAAAACAGATCTATAGGATAAGATCCTTTATTTACAGCGAAATGGTATACAAAGTCAACAGATCTCGATGAGTAAAAAATAGGATTTATGGCTACACAAACCGTTGAGGATAGTTCTCGATCTGGTCCAAGACGAACTATTGTAGGAGATTTATTGAAACCTTTGAATTCAGAATATGGTAAAGTAGCTCCGGGATGGGGAACGACTCCTTTGATGGGTGTTGCAATGGCTCTATTTGCGATCTTTCTATCTATTATTTTGGAGATTTATAATTCGTCCATTATACTGGACGGAATTTCTATGAATTAGATTCACAAGAACCGACTAACTAACTTTATCAATATAAAGTAAAGTGAAGCATTTAGGTCTTTTATTTCTGTACCATTCTTGGTAGTTCGACCGCGGAATTTCTTTGTTTCTGTATTTCCGGAATATGAGTGTGTGACTTGTTAGAATTGATCCTATTGTATAGTACAGAACATAAAATGGATCTGTCATCTTGATAGAGATGCTTTTATCCCGTCAGATATTTATTCGAGTATCTGGAGCACGGAATATAGAAAATGGATTCTTTCGAACTATGATTCATATTTAATATTTAGACCTCGCAACCGGACTTAAAAAATGTTTCAAACAAAGAGTTAGAAGAAAAAAATCGAAAGATTTTGATTCTTTCAAACGGCTGTCGCCTCTCTTTATTTTGTATAAAAGGACAGGCGTTTCTTTGGATTTTTTCATTCTATCTATTCATTCAATAAGTGATGATTCAGCGATTCTTACTCAGGGAATTTTTGGACTTCGATTAAAGGTTTTTTTGAATCATCGTGGTTCTGGTATGAATCTGAGGTTTTTTTCATTGATTCATAGGGTCTTAACAAGAGAATTCCTATCAATAATAATAAAATAAGAAAGAAGACAGCAAGAAAATCGCCTTATACACACAAATCAAAAGTAATACAAATACAAAAAAAAATGAAGTAAATAATAGAATAGTCAAGAGGCCTGTAAGGAAAGGATCAAGATAAAGACGAGTGAGCCGACTTGAGATTTTGGCATTCTAACCACAAAGAATAGTTTTCGGATTTCTATTTTTTCTTATCTTCATAGAAGGAAGATTGGAATCATAAGATTAACTTAAGTTAAGAAATTTCAAACTTTGTAGTACACATATCCGTTTCAGTTAGAACCAGTATTTGGGTATTTCTGTTTGAGCCGTACGAGATGAAATTCTCATATACGGTTCTCAGGGGGGTTTCTGGGTTTACCTATCTCAATAAAGTCTATGATTGGTTCGAAGAACGTCTTGAGATTCAGGCGATTGCCGATGATATAACTAGTAAATATGTCCCGCCTCATGTAAACATATTTTATTGTTTGGGAGGAATTACACTTACTTGTTTTTTAGTCCAAGTAGCGACGGGGTTTGCTATGACTTTTTATTATCGTCCGACCGTTAGTGAGGCTTTTGCTTCTGTTCAATATATAATGACTGAGGCTAATTTTGGTTGGTTAATCCGATCAGTTCATCGATGGTCGGCAAGTATGATGGTCTTAATGATGATCCTGCACGTATTTCGTGTGTATCTCACAGGTGGTTTTAAAAAACCTCGAGAATTGACTTGGGTTACAGGTGTAGTTTTGGCCGTATTGACTGCATCTTTTGGTGTAACTGGTTATTCTTTACCCTGGGATCAAATTGGTTATT